TAAATACTCTGATGGATTGTTATCGTGTATTGCTTAACTGAACAGTACCAAACCTTTCAATAAAATGAAAGGGTTGGTACTGTTCAAATGTTTGCTGTTATTCTTCATCCTTCTTCCCATTCCATAAATAATGGATATGTGCAGTTCTCCTGCATCCAGCAGGAATTGAACCCGCGAGTTCACCAATTATGAGTTGGGCGCTTTAACCATTCAGCCATGGATGCTGAATAAAGATCATCAACATATTCATTCTATAATATTAGTATAGACTCAGATCTGATATTGAGTAGTTCGGGATCCAATCACATTCTTTCTCTCATACTTGATTCATGTCAAATATTACCAATAGACATTTGACATAGGTCCACGACCGAAAAACTTGTTCGATAGTTGGTTGGGAATTAGTCATCGATCTTGCTTTGATCCCCTGTAAGAGGTCGCCGACCCACATACAAACGTTAGCCTCGTCATTTCTTCCAAGAAGAAATGACTGTAGATAGAGACAATTGGTTTGTTTTTCCGGGGCGGACGTAGCCAAGTGGACCAAGGCAGTGGATTGTGAATCCACCACGCGCGGGTTCAATTCCCGTCGTTCGCCCATAAAATAAGAGAAAAAAACGGACTGGATTCAGTTTCATTTTCCTATTTCAGTGAAATAAATTCTATCCATGTGTTATAATGGTATTGGTTGGTTGACACGAGTTTTCCAATTATATTAAATCAAGATTAAATAATCTATTTATTCTATTCATTGGGATGAAAAAAAGGGGTAAAAAGAAATGAAAAAAAGAAGATCCTGGATAGTGAAATTGGAAGAGATCAAAAGTTATCAATTTCTATACAATCCATGGACCGAATCCAATTTAGTGAGATTTTTAATTCAAATCCTTTCGCACCGGGAGCGCCTTATAAAGCTCTTTGACCTTAGAATTCTCAGTACGTTGCTTTTACGTGATCTACGTAAAAGCAATCCATATTTTTTGGTCAAAGGTATAGTAGTACTTACATTATCGGTCCTCACATATCACTTCAATTATAAAAGTAGTATGATTGATAGAAAAAATTTCTATTTGATGAAACTATTTCCTATACATATAAACGTTATGGAACTTGGAAATGAAACATCGGAAGAATATTTAAAACCTTTCACTCAAAATTGGTTGATACTTCCGCATCTTTTCCTGTCTTTCCAATTGAAAAGATCTTACAATCAATCCATAGAACATTCTGATCCCATTAATTTCAATTCAGGATATGAAAGGAACATGAACAAGAAGGATGAGATGATCTCGGAGAATCAAGGACCGAGCGAAACTCATTCGGAAAAGGATGAGAAAGATATCAATTCGAAGATCGATTCGACTCTCATTTCAACCGAAAATAAGTATTGGGAACCTGAAAAAGATCTTTGTGAAGATCCATTCACAAGAAATAAAACGGAGATTGAGCAACGAAGAGAAAGATCAATTATTTGTTCTCTTTCAATAAAAGAGAGAGAAAAAATAAAAATAGAATCAGATTTGTCCTCAAAGCGTTTATCAGAATATTCTCCAATCTCTTGGGCGAAAGAATTATTTACAGAAGATCAAAGATATACGGAAGAGATTTCTTTTACTTTGGAAAGGAAAAGATTCATTGAGAATTTTACAAAATCAATTCGTTATTCTTTTTTTTACATATTGCTAATAGATGAATCGTATATGGGTAGTCCTAGTGCTACTGAGAAGCCCATTGAAGATTTCAACTTATCCAAAAGGTTATTGAAAAGGCAACAAGAGGTTTTTTCCCAAGATTTAAGGGATTCAAAATCCTATTCATTAATGAATAGGATAGTTGATCTATGGAAGATCAAAACATATTTTGAAATTGAAAATCCTTCCTCGAATTGTGCTATTTCATCAGATCTCGGATCTATTATTCTTAAAAAGCCAAGTTATATGCACCGATCCGGATCTATAAAGCGGAATTTGACTCTGCCTTTTAATCTATCTTCTGCATTCTGTGATCAAAGCAAGGGACAATACATATTGCACAAAAATTTTCGATCGAAAACTAAAAAAATTGTTCTGGAAATGATAGATCAATTCACTCTATCAATAACTAAGCCTAGTCAGGTTCATGATCAAATTTATTTTTATATTGATTCTCACATGAATCAATTATATGAACTCAACAAAAATGGATCGTTGAGATCGGATCGGATCTTCAACCACAGAGATAAATTGAAGAATCAATCTTTATGGGTCCTACTCAAGATTACTGATAAAGAGGATGAATATTTAGATCAAATAATCGACAAAGAATTGAGCCAAATCGATTCAAAAAATCGCTTGGAGATAGGAACTCCTCTTAACGATTATAGAACTGAAGCTTTTCATTGGTATGAATCGATTCGGTATAAGATTTCCGGGTATTCCGAAAATAAATTGAATATATTCAATTTTATGAGAAGGTCCAGTCGCAAGTTAAAGGATCAAATTCGAACAAATTGGATAGAAAATGAAAGTTTTCATAATGTAACGAAAGATACAATTGACCGGCATTCGTCAAGTTGGAGAAAAAGTCAGAGAGAATGGTTCAACCGTTCTATTATTCGAACGGATAAACATATCAATCGGAATTTGAATGTGTACAATCAGACCGAATACTTTATAAAATATTTGAAACATGTTTTTTCTAAACAAAACTATTTTAAAATAGTGTTCGATCCAATTGGATCATGTACTAATACTAATCAAGATTCAATTGGTTGGTCTCTAAGTTCCAACAAAAAAGATTATTTCAAGTTTTCTTCCCTTTTTGAAAGTACTGTGAAGATCTTAAATTCGAACTTCGATATCATTTCGAAGTTCAATTCTAAGTTCGATATTTTCATTTCAATTTTGGATTTTCGCTTTTATGAGCTCAAAAGTCTTAATGATCAACTATTAAATAAGTTGTTGGATCCAATTGGTGCTCTAATCGTTCATTTAAAAAAATTAAAACCCTTTCTTTTGGATGACCATAATCTTTCAAAAAGATCAAAATTATTGATTGATGAAGGAACAATTAAACCATTTTTTTCGAATAAGATACCGATTTACCCATTGATTATTGACTTATTCGATAATGAAAAGAATCACATGGAATCGTTCAATAACACTTCTTTTTCGACGATATCCAACGATCGAGACAATTGGTTGAATCCCATCAAACTATCTGATCAGAGCTCATTGAGAGCTTATTTTCACGGAGCAAATACGCTCCAATTTTTTGATTATTTGCATCATCCTCGGTCAAATTATAGGAAGATTCTTCCTTCTTATATGAATCCTTTCCATATCAGAAGGAAGAATCTTACATATGGACAATTATTTCATCTTTTGTCCATCCACAACAATCTATCTTCCTTGCCCATTGGTGAAATAGGACCCGTTCACTCAGAGAAAGAGACTATTTCATTCATCAAGTCACAAATATCTAACATATTCTTACCTAAATATTTACAACGAAAACGAAGTGGTGACCAAACGTTTGTATTAATCTATGACTTGTACAGATCCTTCAATTTACTAACTCGATTTAATCCATTCGTTCGTGACAATGGATGTCTTTCCTCGATCGAAGAGATTTCTATAACGCCTTTAACAAAAGAACAAATAGTCAATTTGGAAAAAACTTTTTGCCAGCCTTTTTTCCATAGATCCGATTCAGAAGAGAACAACCTCGATCAGTACCTTAAAAAGGATTTCAGTTCAAACATGGATCTTATTCAAACTCGATCTTATCAAGATGATTTACTATCCGAAATCTTTCCCAATAAGAATCAGGAAATGTTTCAAGATTGGTTTGTAACCGAAAGTTTTCAAAACATAATTGGAAACAAAGGCATAGATGGGAGGAGTACCCTTTCTAATTCATCTAAAGAGGAACGGAATATTCTATTATCACCACGTTTTAATGAACCTGTTAAGAAACAGGAGATGTATAGGATCTCTCGAATAGATAGTCTTTTTTCAAAATGGGATTTGCTCCAAACATATATGCCATGGTTTTTTACCTCTGCAGGGTGTAAATATCTTGAAAATATGCTTTTAGATAATCTTCCAGAGATATTACTACATGGGAGTAATCAATTTGTATTTATTTTGCGAGATATTAAACATAATATTATACATAAATTGAATATCTTGTGGGAACTTTATCATCCATTATGGGAACCTATACAATGGAAATTGAGAACGAATCTTTTTCAATTTAGTTTTAGATTCAGAAAATTCATTCTGAATAAGTTTTTATTTCTAAGTCCTTTGAATGAGTTTTTAGAATCTAGTACTGTTGATCGAAAGAAGTCATCAGTTTCATTCATATGGAAACATCTGAGATTACTAAATGCTCGGAGGTATGAAGAATATGGGATTCTTATCCCTTTTTTCGTCCTTGGGTATTCTGTTCTTCAATATTTTAAAGTGACTTCCTTAACCTTTCTCAATTTAAAAGTAGACTTTGAACTCATCAAGTATTTAAAGGATCCGTCATACGTGATAGAGTTGCAAAAACTTATGAATCCTTTCGTGCCTAATCTCTGGTTATCTTATATAGGGGACACATCCAGCTCTTCTTCTATGAAGAGGAAGATGAAGAATAGAAAGCTTAATTCGCCTATAACTATAATAAGAGAGTGGAACAAATGGTGTTCTAGTATGGATATCTACGAAAAAGAGATAGAATTACTAGTTCAGCTTCTAATGATGGAAAAAAACATTTATCAATTTGAATCAAATTTGACTTACAGTCATAATTTCCTCAAGAATGAAATTGGTTATCAAATAACTAGACAGCCGGGACTTATTCACTTACGATATTTGGCCTACACTTATCAAAAAGATCTAATGAATTACGAGTTCGATCCATTTTGTTTAGCAGAAAGATGGGTATTCTTTGCTTTTTGTCAGAAGATAACCTCTTCACAAATATTGTGTCAAACCAACCCCCCATTTAATGGACCCCCTTTATCACTCCACTCAGGATCATTACTTTCCAAAGGGATTTTACTCATAGGTCCTATGGGAACTGGTCGATCCTATTTGGTCAAAAGTATAGCAGCAGACTCTTATGTTCCTTTAATCAAAATATCTCTGAACAAGTTCTTGTATGGTAAGTATTTAAATTACCCTGATAGTAGAATTATTCAAACTGAATTTTTTAATTTGGCAATAGACAAAATGCGACAATTCCATCTTACCTTGGAATTGGCAAAAAGAATGTCTCCTTGCATAATATGGATTCCAAACATTCATGAACTGAATGTCAATGACTTAACTCACGCTTTCCTTGATTTCGACTTAAGTGACTCTTTCCTTGGTTTATTAGTGAGCCATCTCTCTAGAGATTATGATAGAGATTCTATTAGAAATATTCTTGTTATTGCTCCGACTCATATCCCCCAAAAAGTGGATCCAGCCCTAATAGCTCCAAATCGATTAGATAGATCGATCAATATTCGAATGCTTGTTATCCCACAACGACAAAGGGAATTTCCTATTCTTTTATGTAGTAAAGGGTTCTACTCGGAAAAAGAGTTGTCCTGTTCCGATGAATTTGGATCTAGAACCATAAGTTCTGATGCACGAGATCTAGCAGCACTGGCCAATGAAGCCTTAATAATAAGTATTACCCGAAAGAAATCCGTTATAGACACTAATACGATTCGATCAGCTCTTTTTAGGCAAACTTGTAATTGGAAATCTATGGAGAATCAGGTTGGATCCGGTCAAACTTATGAAAGACTTATCTACAAAGTAGGAAAGGCTTTTATACAAAATACACTTAGAAGGAATTCTCCCCTGAATCATCTATCTACCAAAAAGGAATTATGGAAGAAAAGGTTTTGTTATTTGTCCGAATGGTATTTAGAACCTTCGATTGCCGAAACAACTATGAAGGAATTGACCATACTTCCCCATATTTTGGGTTGCTTGGCCGGATCAGCGGCTCGAGATTCTTGGTCTATATCGGAACGAAATATCGAGAATTGCATTACTCTCGATAGATCCGCTGAGCATGATCTCGATCTAGCTTCTAGTCTTTTAGAAAGTCTTCTGGTGGAATTTCCATGGTTAGGAAGATTTCGGGGTACGTTCGATAAGGATCAGAGCACATTCGCTCCTCAGCCCAAAACGAGAAATCATCTAGATATGATACGATTTCTTCAAGAATATGAATTAAAGTTTCTACAAGAAACTCTTGACGCAAAACAAAAAGAAACTTTCGACTCAAAACAAAAAGAAACTCTCGACCCAAAACAAATGGATAGGGATATGGATGAAGAATTCATAAATAACATAGTTTGGGCTCCTAGGATCTGGCGTCTTAGTTTTCTTCGCAGTAATCGATTCGATCGTACAAAAAGAGGTACAAAAAGACGTATAAAAAGACCCAATTCATTTAGATCTTCGTATCAGTTCAGATCGTTTAAAAAAAGGCAGATGATAAGATCTAAAATTTCTATAAAATATCCGAATCCGATGCAATATAAATCCTCTAAGAAACCCATGTTCTTTCTAGGAAGACGATTTATTTGGGATCCCTTCCTATTTCAAGAAGAGTGCCTTGTGTTTTCACGCCGAGAATTTTTCACAAATGAAGAACTGCTGAAAAGGCTTTATATTACTTATGGTTCAATGAGAAGAACATCAAAATATGGTTTTTTCCCTAAAAAAAGTTACTACCATTTTTTTCGTAGATATAATTCAAAATTCATTAACAATTCGATTTTGTTCATGAATTCGTGGAAACAATTAGGAAAGGAACATTTTGAGGATTTCAAACGCATTCAAGCACTGAGTATCCGATCGGAACGTATGGAGCTACATTATCCTATATTTGCATATCAACGTTGGTTAATCGGAAATAAGAGAGAAAAGTTTTACCGCTTCGAATCGTTAATTCATCGCCAAAAATGGCTCGGAACCAATAGTTTATTATCTAATGAATCTTTTCTTTATAATATTCTATCTGAGAGTTATCAATATTTATTCAATCTGTTCCTATCTAACAGAATGTTATTGGATCAAATGACAAGGACATTGTCGGAGAATCAATGTCTTTTTCCGAATGAAATTGAACACTCAATTCATACAACAGGATTAAGATTTGACATCAGCCGGGATAATCTGTAATAATCGATGAAAGAGCAATGGAATATGGAATGAAGTAAAACAAAATTGACCGGGCAGTAGGGTCGTGGAAACCAATGAGAGGTTCTACATATGCTCCTATTTAAGATCCTATAATGAATCCTTTCCTGGTATTGTCCAAGAATAGTAAGTATGTTGGAGAAAAAAAAAAAAAGACTTGATAGATCTTTAATTTGAAGATGGGTTCTTCACTCCGAGATCTCGACTATGTAAGAGTAAGCATAGTAAAGACAAGCCAATTCTCTTTAACCTAATGAGATATTCTCTACTAGACTATGCTTACTCCTTATTTCCTAGATTTCGGTTCTAGTCTAGCATTCTCTCTTCCCACACTATTCGGAGGAGAGGAAAGGATAGAGTCAATCCGACATGCATATAGTTGTTGAGGTTCGGTCACAACTCCCGGATCTTGCAAGATCTTCTCAATCTGTGTCCTTAATGAAATATACCTCATAATACGAGGGTGGACCATTTCGGAATGGACTATCTCATTAGATAGAGAAGATCTCCAAGATCCTGCCTGTGATCCACTGTCCTATTCCACTTGAACTTGTAGGTAATCGTCGGAATACCTCGTATCAACAGATACGAAGGGAATCTATCTCAATTTATTGAGATACTCTCGTACGAGATTTACCATTGAATTGCTCATTCAATAAGCATGAGCAATATTATGCCTTGAAGAGGACTCGAACCTCCACGCTCTTAAGCACGAGATTTTGAGTCTCGCGTGTCTACCATTTCACCATCAAGGCATCCCGAAAGTGAGTCAATCCTAGTCCATTAATATATATATATATATATATAATATATATATATATTATATATATTCAAAATATCCTGATATGTAAAATGAATATAGAATCTATGTTAGAGATAGCGTCTTCGAGTATTGATATCGATCGGTCATATAGGTTAATTATATATAATCCAATTTTTTATATTTTAATTTTCATTATCTGGAGAAATATACGTAAAAAAGATGACTAAACATCTTTTATTTTTAGATTCAATAGAAACCTAAAGAATTGAATATGGTACCAAATAACAATCTGTAAAGAACAGGTTGGATTCTATGATATCTATTCCTGACTAGAACGGAGCGGTCAGATATCCATATTTCAATAGATATATCTCTATGTGCATATATATCTATTGCCATGCGTTCGTTCGATGAAGATAGGAACGAACATCGAAAATTCGATTCGAGCGGCTAGAGCAGCTATTTTCGGAACGAAAGAAAAGAAACGAATGGTAGAGTTGTCGAAAAGAGAATCCCTCACTCCTTTTTCTCATTCAGAACCGTGCATGGGACTCGAACCTCGCACGGTTTCTAGGTGATAAAGAAGGAATAAAATAATAATCTGATTCCTTTTTTATTCCCTTCCTCGCGCATGTATAAGACCAAATCTATTGAATCAATAGATTTGGTCTTACCAATCTCTCTTGCAAAATATCTTTGTTCATTCAAAGATATTAGTTGTTTTTGACCTTGCTTTACCTTAATTGTTATTTCGACAAAAAATATTTGAAAAAAAAAACTTTTTTTTTTAAGTGATGTCTTGGTCCGAGTGGGGGTAGGGGTAACAGTCCTTTTCTTTCTCTTTTCCACATGTCCATAGAGTTTTTAGAGATAGAAACATTGATAAAAAATAAATAGAGATATCTATTACCTCTATAATAAAATAGAGGTAATAATTTGTAAAACGAATCGCACTCCTTCATATACGTCAGGGGTCCATTGATGAAAAGGGACTGGAGAAAGTTCGGATCCAATTCCTACAGTTATGGATATAAGCGCAATCAAAATTCCTGGAGAGTTATACATTTGTGTATCTATGAGACCATTTACTATTTCTTGAAGCTCAATCTTTCCCCTGGATAGACCATATAGCCAAGAAAGACCATAGACCAGAATGGAAGAAAAGCAAATGAAACTCTTTCAAATGATCTCAGGGTATAATTGAAAATGAAGTTTTCACTTTGTACATGTCAGATCATAAATTAGTAATTTCATTCAATCTCCGAAAGAGTAGAAATAGTTTCTAACTTGCAATTTTCGGAATAGGAGATTGACATAATCCTCATGAATAGGATCGAATATTCCTCCATACTCTATCTCCTTCTTTCTTAAGGAAGCTTTCCCAAGAGGGCTTAGTTTATCTATCTATGATTTATGTTCTTTTCTTCTTCTTTTTTCTCTTTTGTTCCGATAAACATATTGATAAATCCCGATCCGAACGGGAATTAATTTCTAATTTATCAGGATATGTAAATCCACTATATAGATAGGTAAATATCGATCCTGTTTATGAATTAACGGAAATGTGCAAAAGCTCTATTGGCTTCTGCCATTCTATGAGTCTCTTCCTTTTTGCGTATAGCATTGCCATTCCCTCTGGCAGCATCCATTAATTCGTGACTCAATTTGAAATTCATATTTCGACCCGGACGTTTTCGAGATGCCCCTAATAACCAACGAATGGCAAGTACTTTTCCTTGTGTAGATCTTATCTCAATGGGAACTCGATAAGTCGATCCACCCACACGTCTTGCTTTGACTGTTACATTGGGAGTTACTCTACGTATTGCTTGGCGTAGAACAGATAGTGGATTTTTCTCCGTCTTTTGTTGAATATTTTTGATGGCTCGATAAAGAATTCGATAAGCCAATGATTTTTTCCCGTTTTTAAGAATACGGTTAACCACCATGTTAACTAATCGATTATGATAAATAGGATCGGATTTTGCAGTTTTTTTTTCTGCAGTACTTCGCCGTGACATGAGTGTGAAAAAGGTTCAAGAATCTATTTCATAAAGGCTGCAAATCATTTATTTTGGCTTTTTGACTCCATATTGTAGGGTGGATCTCTAAAGGTATGAAAGATCTCCCTCCAAACCGTACATACGACTTTCGTCGAATACGGCTTTCCACATGATTCTATCTGCATAGATGAGATATATTCTTTATGCATATAATTCTGTTTACTCACTCTCGATTGAGTATCCGTTCCCTTTCTTTCTTTTGCTATGATTGGAAATCCTGTATTTTACATATCTATACCATCAAGTCCTTAGGTTTACAAAATAGTGTATAAAAAAAGTGTTTCAAATCATTGCTATTTGACTCGAACCTGTTCTAAAAAGGTCAAGGTATTTTTAATTTTCTGTTGAAACAATCAGGGAAAACTTCGAAAATGATTTCGATATTGAACCTTGGACATATAATAGTTCCAAATCTCCTGAAAAAGAGGATCGTTTGTTTTACGGTAGCCTGCTCTAGTCCCCTTACAAAACGTTCGTTATTAGGTTAGCCATATACTTCACATGTTCCTAGCAATTAACATGGCATCATCATGAAATGATACAAGTCTTAGATAAGTAAGAATATACAACGCACTAGAACGCCCTTGTTGACGATCTTTTACTTCGGCAGCATCTAGGGTTCCTCGAACAATGTGATATCTCACACCGGGTAAATCTTTAACCCTTCCTCCTCTTACTAATACTACAGAATGTTCTTGTAAATTATGGTCAATACCAGGTATATAAGCAGTGATTTCAAATCCAGAAGTTAATCGTACTCTGGCAACTTTACGTAAGGCAGAGTTTGGTTTTTTGGGGGTGATAGTGGAAAAGTTGACAGATAAGTTGTCTTCACTGTCACTCTACAAAACCGTACATGAGATTTGCACCTCATACGGCTTCTCGTTCAATTTTTTCGAAGTAGGATAGATTGGATTATTTTCATTGTTCGAGAATCTTCATATTCCCTTCCTTCATGCATTATGTCTAAAAGAGTCACTGGAACCAATTGAGTCAAACACGTTTTCGTGTTCTAACAAAAAACTACTGAATCATATTTTTTTCGGTCAAAAAGATTATGCAAAATCTTCGGAATTTCCTCTTTCTTCTCTATTCCCATCCTATAAGTACAGTGTCTGAAGAAATACTCTTTTGTATGAATCGACATTATGAAATGCTAATTCCTTCTTGATATCTCGAAATATCATTCCTCCAAATACAAATTGGATTCGAAATTGACGGGTTAATGTGAGCTTATCCATGTGGTTATACACTGTTCGAATTCGAGCAGGAATCAATTTCATGAAAGATCTTGGCTTTCGTGCTTTGGTTGGGGTCGTCCAAGATCATTTCGATGACCTATGTTGAAGGATATATATATATATATATATATATCTGAGATATGATCTGATCGACTGCGTAAGGCCCGCGAATAGCAATCGATATGGCCGGGGAAAGTATACGGAAAAGGAAGTTATTTTTGATCTGATTAGTCAATGATCTGGCCCGGTGAGTCCTTTCTCCTATGATGAACTGCTGGCACCAGTCCTATATCTTGTTTCTGTGGACCGGTGGAAAAGTGGGGGCTCAGCGGGAAGAAGATTGTACCACGAGAGAGCGAAGGGGTCAACCTGTTCCGAAGAGACAACATGGATTTTGGAAATGTAGTTGTACTCTCACATCGATCCAGATAAAGAAGTATTTCCATCCACGGAGGTCAATATTTGCTCGCTAGGCGAGAGGATATCAATGTATTTATATGAAGTAGTTAACAGTTGCATAGGGTCTTCTCTTTTCTTTTCTGTAATGATGGATCCTGTACGTGTTCCTTAGAGCAACAATTTGTTCATTTTTGGGGTCTCGAAGTGGAATGGAAACAAATCGGAACTTTTGAATGGAAAAAGAGATAAAAGTAGATCTTATTTTTCGAAAACAGTAATATCCTGGGTGCAAGAATAAATTTTTGATCCGTATCATCTCTGTATAATCTTTACTCGATCTTGTTCTCCTTGTTCTTCCAACCAATCTTTAGTCCTTTCCGCACGCACTAGTGCTAGATCGGATCAAATATGTTTAACAAAATATTTGACATGTTCATGTCAAACTTGCTTGATCGAGATAGGTAAAATATTACTGATTTTACGGGACCATATGTTATGGTTCAAATCAGTAGGAAATCCTATTTTCAATAGGATTCACTCAGAATAGTATACAATCTTTTCTTTCTCATTCTTTCTTTTCGTAGTAGTGTGAAAAGAAGGAAGGTTTGGCTTCAAGTTGTTCGAGAGAAAATAGTGGGATAGTGGTGTTGAGTCTCTCGACCCTTTGGTAAGTTATTATTCATAAGTCAGTTCTCCTTCCAGATGAAGGTAGGGAAGGGATATAACTCAGCGGTAGAGTGTCACCTTGACATGGTGGAAGTCATCAGTTCGAGCCTGATTATCCCTAAACCTAATGTGAGCCCTTCCATCAAACAAATTTTTGTTTTTTATATTATAGCTCTCTTCACTCCAGAGGCTCGTGTCATTTACACGAGCTCTTTTTTATGGTATTTAATTATATTTATTTTACCTGTAATTGGGGTAAAGAATAAATGAAATGACCAAAATGGAACTGGATATTTCAATTGGAAGATATGTAAATTGTCATAATGAACAAAAAGGGTTTCCGTTCATTTCATTCAATAAATATTGATCTTTATATCATGTGAGTTGAGTGGTTGATATGAGCGTTCCAATTATATAAATCAAGATTAAATAATCTATTTATTCTATTCATTGGGATGAAAAAAAGGGGTAAAAAGAAATGAAAAAAAAGAAGATCCTGGATAGTGAAATTGGAAGAGATCAAAAGTTATCAATTTCTATACAATCTATGGACCGAATCCAATTTAGTGAGATTTTTAATTCAAATCCTTTCGCACCGGGAGCGCCTTATAAAGCTCTTTGACCTTAGAATTCTCAGTACGTTGCTTTTACGCGATCTACGTAAAAGCAATCCATATTTTTTGGTCAAAGGTATAGTAGTACTTACATTATCGGTCCTCACATATCACTTCAATTATAAAAGTAGTATGATTGATAGAAAAAATTTCTATTTGATGAAACTATTTCCTATACATATAAACGTTATGGAACTTGGAAATGAAACATCGGAAGAATATTTAAAACCTTTCACTCAAAATTGGTTGATACTTCCGCATCTTTTCCTGTCTTTCCAATTGAAAAGATCTTACAATCAATCCATAGAACATTCTGATCCCATTAATTTCAATTCAGGATATGACAGGAACATGAACAAGAAGGATTAGAAAGATATTCCCTCGATATCGATCGTTATATGAATATGATTCTATATAATGGATGATAATATATAATGGAAATTTCACTTTCAATTTCCATTGGTAGATTATCATCTATTTCAATTTATTTTGCGTTTTCGTCGAGAGAATGGATTGATTCAATTTGCAGCATATTCCGATAAAGAATATGTTGAGTTCTCCACGAGAGAAATGAATAAATGAAATACAGAAGATGTCTTTCACATCACAATATATGAATTAAACCCATTGTTCCTTATGGCAGTTCCAAAAAAACGTACTTCTAGATCCAAGAAAAAAATTCGTAAAAATGTTCGGAAGGGAAAAGCATATCGGGCCGCAATAAAAGCTTTTTCTTTAGCTAAGTCTATCTCCACCGGTCATTCGAAAAGTTTTTATTGCATAGCCAATGATGATTCCTCTGGATCATCCGAATCAAAATTGACATCAATTGATTTGGATGATCCGTAGCACAACACGAGCGAATATACGACACCACCCTCCAGGACCCTGGAGAACGGTGATGCGAAAGAAATCATTTTCTTCGGGTACTCCCAAGGGTGGTCGTACGAAAGGGACACGGTCATTAATTAGTTCCACTACAGTACTTCCCTTCAGCCAATCTGGAGAAATGGGGAATTTATCCACTATTCCTCTATCCATTCCGCCTTCCCACTGGAAAGGGATTAGAGTTCATCATTTTTTGTAAGGATCCTGAACGAACTTCAGCATTACCATTATGCTACATTTCCGGTAGCTCAACCTTATCAACATCCCCATCCATTCCGATCCGAAACTAGGATCAAAACGATTTCTTATTTCTTATAAATAATGGCACAGAACCTACGGAATAATGCATGGGAATGATATTATTTCATTATGGAATCACTCGTGCATTTCGTAATAGATGCAGGTTTTTGCTCTATGGCGAATAATTACTAGTTCGTAGTTTCAAATATCTCAATTCATCCTTCTTCTGCTTCTGCTCCTCCCAATGATTCATCTCCTTATTGGGTCTGAACCCATTCTTTCCCTCCTTTATGGTTGGATAGAAAAGAGTGAGTGCTAAATCCTTTAGGAGAACTAAAAGGAATCCTCTTTCTTCGTATCTCTACCATTTATAATGCGTAATGCCCAAACCATTGTGGCAGAGATACATGAGCTGACAAAAATATAGATGCGTAATCTAGTGCAATTTTTTATCCTATGGATTAAACCCCTTTCTACATCTCAGTAGCTCAAAATAGTATCAATTCATTAATAAGCAGCCTGTATATAGTACTATTAGTTCGTATGTAATATTATTGCGAGCTATCAATATATTTGGATGTCTCCTCTCAAATTGAAAAGTCCAACAGGATATTGGAGAATAATCATACGGGAGATCTCAGAAAAATGGTTTCGTTCTAGATATGTATATGATCAAATAATCCAGATTGGAAAGTGATGATATAACCTCTCTCTTTCTTGTTTGGAATCTAGCTGCTCCGATTCTTCCCATCGTGAGCGAAAATTGACAGATATTCTTTGTTCGATAAGGCATGTTACTATTTCCCCATTCTCTTTCGGAGCAGCGGGATCTGAACCCACGACCTCCATCACCCCAAGATGGCACGCTACCAAGCTGCGCCATGCTCCGTTATAACCATTAACCAACATAAATTTGATTCAAATGTCAATGCTCGAACTTCTATTTTATTTGGACATCTGTTATAATCACAGATTACTCCCTCTGCTAGACACGTTCCATAACATTGACGATCTGGTGTAAATAAGCTAGTATGGTCCTTACGAAGCCGCCATGGTGAAATTGGTAGACACGCTGCTCTTAGGAAGCAGTGCGAGAGCATCTCGGTTCAAATCCGAGTGGCGGCATTTTTCCAGGAAGATCTCATCAATCACTTCTTCCTATGTAGCAATATCTGTTAAATCTATTTCCATTGTGATAGATCAATCCTATCTTTTCATCATAGATCTCATTCGGGAATAAAATGAATAAATGGGTTTGATTATGATATTCATAACTTTAGAACATATATTGGCTCACATCTCTTTTTCTCTCATTTTGGTTGTCACTCTCATTTATTGGGGAACCTTAGTTTATCGAATTGAAGGACTAAGTAGTTCGGGAGGAAAGGGCATGATAGTTACTTTTCTTTGTACAACGGGATTATTAATTACTCGTTGGCTTTATTCGGGACATTTACCGTTGAGTAATTTGTATGAATCATTCATGTTCCTTTCCTGGAGTTCATCCGTGCTCCATATAGTTCTAGAAGTATGGAACCGGGATGATCGGTGGTTAGGTGCAATCACCGCGCCAAGTGCTATGTTAACTCATGGTTTTGCTACTTTAGGTCTTCCGGAGGAAATGCAACGATCCGGAATGTTAGTACCCGCGCTACAATCTCATTGGTCAATGATGCATGTAAGTATGATCTTGTTCAGCTATGCAACCCTTTTATGTGGATCCCTAGCATCAATAGCTCTTCTAGTGATTATGTCCGGAGTAAATAGACAGGTTCTTTTTGGTGCGATGGACAATTTCTTTTCCCGATCCATTCTTCCCAATGAAAAATTTTATTCACATGAAAAACAAAAAAGTGATTTGCAATACACTTTTGATTTTTCATCAACGAATTATCGTAAATGTCAATTGATTAAACAATTAGATCATTGGAGTTATCGTGCGATTGGTCCCGGTTTTTCTCTTTCAACCATAGGTACTCTTTCTGGAGCAATATGGGCCAATGAAGCATGGGGATCTTATTGGAGCTGGGATCCAAAAGAGACTTGGGCATTAATTACTTGGACCATATTCGCAATCTATCTGCATACTAGAATGAATAAGGGTTGGCAGGGTGAGGAACCGGCAATTGTGGCTTCTTTAGGATTTTCTATAGTTTGGATCCGTTATTTGGGGGTCGATCTATTAGGAATAGGGTTACACAGCTATGGATGGTTGGAACCATAAATGGACCGAATTCCCGGAGGGAAAAAGAAGGATAGATTCGATTCAGTTCCTTTATGTAAGTGATAAGTGACATCAATAACTGGTCCAAGTTATTTCAAAGATTGATTATAGAATGATGGAATCACTACTTGAAATAACTTGAACTATATTTTCTCAAAATAAAAGAGAAATAATTTCATTTTTTATTCGCTCCATTCCATTCATTTCTCAAAAGAGAATTGGATCCTATTAATTCTATTATATAGATAAGAATCTATTCGGAAAGTACAAAAATAAATTTTTGCCATTCATTTCATGGATGGAAGGATCGAGATGAGCTAACTTCTATCCAATAATCTGATAGAAAGAGAACTGGACCGGGATAAGCACCAATACCTATTATTGGTAGAAAGAGACAGATCAGGATTAAAATATCTCTTGGTCCAGAATCCGTTAAATAAGGGTTCGTCACATTTTCAACTTATATAGAATATTCGACGTAACATAGACAACAAGTGGATGGGAGTGAATATCGTTACAATTGCCGCTATTGCAGTACCAATGATTCGATTTTCAAGGTCGAAGAAGATTGATTTATAAACAGTCATTTTTCTCGGGAAGAAAATCTCATAGATTCTGCCATAAAACCACTGATTTCCGGTAATGCAAGAGAAGCCATTGAAAAACTACCGGACATAGTATTTTAGCTATTAGTATAGCCCTACCATTTCTTTCATCAAGAAGAAGAAATGTATCCTATCGTCACTTGTTCCCGCTAAGAATGAAAATGCCGCACCAATGGATTAATGAAATATCATTTGAAAATGGATCCATTGAGACCTGTATCTGCCATGGAACCAATAATGAAAAATCCCATATGAGATAGTGAAGACTATCTCCTTTTCCAATTCTGTTGACCCAGAGATGTTGGAGCTGCATAGACGATTTGAACCGCTCCTATCATTACCAACCACAGCAAAAAGAAATATAAAATGAGCATGAGGTAGCAATTCCATGTTCGGATTAACCCATATCTTCCCATTTTAAATGGAACTCCGACTACTGAAGCATACATGTACTATAATGCGCTTGCCCATGAGTATCAGGTAACCAGGTATGTAAGGAAAAAATTGGCGATTTGATTGCATAAGTGATGAAGAACCAACCCTAAATAGAATACTATTTCCAGTATTACGGAATACTATTTATTATCCAATATTCCTGAACCTAATGTTGGTCTATCAGATCCCTAGAGACCCATACTTCAAGCTCTGATTAGGGGAAAGATAGAACACTCGCAGTGTACGAAATGAACTTTGTGTCCAAATATAAACGTCTTTCCCTCCCCCCGTACGGATAGAAGTGGGTGAACGGAAATTGATTCCAGCTCCCGCATAGGAAAGAAAAGCAGAATATCTCGAGAAGCAAATGATCCTAATTGGCCACTGTACATTGCATAACATCAGTGAATGTAACGATCGAAGATTTGAAGTAACTGGCCAAGCAACTGAAATGGCAAAAGTGGTAAAAAATCCCGTCAAATAGATCCAATGGAAAGTCCGCCAATTCCCAATCTCCAATGAAAATCAATAAAATCTATCCAGTTAGACTCTTTCTTCTTTCAATTGGATCAATGAATTATCGAATTGGAAATGGTAACGGACGGAATGTATAGGTAATGAAAAGGAGTTCTTACCTAGAGTATATCATCGAATCAGCTCATTCCTTCCCTCTATGGGTGGGCAAATAATGGGATTAAGGAACCTGCAGATATGGGCAAACTAACAAATCATTGTTGATCGAGCCAGGGTAATTCACTTATTATAGAAGATACTTTCCATCTCTCTATAAAAACCCATACTTGATCCAAGATCTCAAGTATGGGTTTTTATCAGTGGAGAAAAAGAAAGAAATATGAGATGGATTTAACCTTTTTTATCGTGCATATTGATCAGTAAGCTAGACCCATACTGCGCGTTGTCTCATGCCATAAATAAACACGTACACTCAAGAAATCTGTTGGACAAGCGGATTCGCACCGCTTACAACCTGCGCAGTCTTCTGTTCTTGGAGCAGAAGCAATTTGCTTAGCTCTACATCCTTCCCAAGGTATCATTTCCAATACATCTGTGGGACAAGCTCGTACGCATTGGGTACAACCAATACATGTATCATAAATTTTGACCGAATGTGCCATTGGATCTCCATTAGTTAGTAAAAAGTTTTCATTTGATAAGATCATATATAGCCAAATCTTCTAATATATGCCCAATAAAGATGGCTAATAACGGGATATTATGAATATAAAAGAATCAATAATTGTACTATCAATTCTATTTGGAACCAATATGTTAAGATTCTGTATTTTTTCAATGGGACAAAGATATTTTGATCATTTCGATCCCTCTAGATCACCCCGAATAAGGTCCAATCATGATAGGTAATTTTCATAATGAGTTTAATATGGATCAATCATGTTTTTGATCGATCGTAATACTATAGAGATTTCGATTGATTCTAGTCATATAGAATAGATATATCTTCTGATATATACCCATCATCTTTTTGGATAGGAATAGATATACCGATTCGTAATCTATAGATTATATAGACGATACTCTATCACCATTTCGACAAATGAAATTGATCGATACGATTATATGATACGATGTCAGTAGCTGATTAAATAGCTGCTTCGGCGGCTGCAATAGCTATAACAAAGATCGATAAGATGTCCCCCCTTACTCGCCGACTATATTCTAAGATAACCCGAAAATGCTACTGGATTTGAATCGACTGCATGCAGTATTGGCGAAACATAAGTGCTCTAACCATGTTCCGACTCGTGACCAGATAAATACCAATAGATAATGAAGAAAGCACCTCGAACTCGAATAAGTGTATGCTCGAGCATAATAGATCAACTCCTTATACCTTTATCTTCTCAGATATAAAAGTTCTATTGAGTTTCTTATTTTCCATTATCTAATGATCCTTTTATTATAAGATCAGAAATAGAATGATACTTCTCATCATACTTACTAGAGGGACGAAAAATAGATCCAGGTGGATTCATTATGTGCGCGAGAATTTCCAATATTATGAGATCGCATTCACTAAAAAAAAGTGACCTTATCTACCTCTAGCATAATCACTCTGCTAAAGCTAGCCCTTCGGGATACATATTTCCCGATCGATCTTTTCGACGCATTTACCGTTATTGCCTCTGCGAACATAGTAGCTAAATAATCCCATTGCGTTACATAGGGGAGATATTGGACTATTGTTCGGTTCTAAACAATTTGATCCCATCCCTCCCTATGTAAATAATCTGATAGAGGTTCAAAGTCAATAACATCTTTACCATCTAGCAATAAGTCGAAGAACATCCATTATCGATGGATAATGAGGACCCATACTTACCATCAGGGGGTCTTTCAGCAAGCATGGTCATATGTCACCCCTCTCCGGTTCGTTTTATAAATGAGAACAAAAGAACCACTAATTAGGATCCGGGATCTCTAAAAATTGGATTGGAATTCAAAACTTCGAAATTAACGGGTTTTTAGCCCACGAATACCCAATTGACCGATTAAATCATCGTAACGAAGTTTATCCCTCTTGGAGAGATAAATCAGAAGTTGCTTACGTTTGCCCAAAATTTTCCACAAACCCCTTTGGGATGAATAGTCTCTTCCGTGCAATTGCAGATGCTGGGTAAGTCTTAGGACCCGATTGGTTAAATAAAATACCTGAGATTCAACAGATCCTCTCTGTTTATTGGGAATCAGAGACGAACTAATGGACAAATTCTTGATCATAAAAAACAAATTTTACCGGAGCTGAATAGAATTTTTTTTTTTCTCGAGTCAGAAAAAAGAATTAGATCCATTCTTTCATTTGCATGGTCCATATAATAATTCTGATTCGTTCCGACCATTTATTTCTATTGAAGAACAATTGGTCGGATTCTTTCTATCTTCTTGGAGGAACATTTGGTTTTGGACCTATGGCAAAATACGATAGGAGATGTAGAATCTTTTCACATCGCATTGATAAAACGGAACGAACAGATTGGTTCAATTTTGGCCCAGAAACTCCATTGAATCAATCTATTTGTTGTTGTTGACGAAAACGCAAAAAATCTATCAATTGAAAGTTAGGGGATACATACGTATTCTCAACATCGCGGATCGACTCCCATCATTTGTATTGAACCAATATCTATTCATACAAATAAGATCCTCTAATCGATAACTAGGCCAAAGAAAACGTTTAATTATTTGTGTTGTATCTACGCTAAGATGTTGGTCTCTTTCCATGAGTTCTTCGTCATTTTGTATGTCTTTTCCATTGGAAAATCCTACATGATCGTTCTCCGGATCAAACCGATTCAGGATTCGAAATTCTCTACGACGTTTTGGGAGCAAAAGATCTTCTAAATTGAGGGAACTCAAAATGTTTTTTCCATCCCCCAGAATTTTCCCGCGTTGCACAGATCCATCATAAAGATTTTCATCTATCCATTCCCGGGCTTTATTTGGAAACTTAAATGAAATACTTACGATTTTATACATCAGGAATTGGTCGTCCAGTATGCTTGATAAACGATATGGTTCGGGGATCACTATGCTTTTATCTTCCCATATTTCATTTCGATTGCTTACCTTTCTCGGAACATCCTCCCGAAGAATATTCTCTTCCCATATTTCCTTTTCATTGCTATCCCTTTCATTGCTATCCTTTTCATTGCTAGCCTTTTCATTGCTAGTCTTCTGAAGAAGAAGGAACATTAGATTCAGGTTAACATTTCCCTGGTGGATATTGGTCCAAAGATATTGGACCGGATCCTTAATTCCGCACATAACCCTGCAAACATCCGACAGCTTGAATATACTGTCTTCCCCTATACCTTCTACCGCTTTGTATTGAACAAAAACTTGATGAGTTTTTTTCTTTTCATCAGCTTTTTTCTTTTCATCAGCTTTTTTCTTTTCATCAGTTTTTTGATCTTCTACTTTACCAGTTTTTTGATCTTCTACTTTACCGGCTTTATCGTTCCGATTATGCTCTTTTCCTTTTTTTTTATGAACATGTGATCTAACACCTATTCCTTGTTCTGTTGTTTCCTTCCGTTCTTCTTCTTCCTCTATCTTTTTCCGGTCTCGTTCTTCTCGTAAAAACGATTTTTTTGGTACGTACTTCGATTCAGTGTCATATATATTTTTGATTCCCAAAAGGTCCGGGAATAACCATAATTTTAAATCTAATACGGATCCTCTCTTCTCGATTTCCGGAGAATCAATAATGCCAACATTGTGTCTTCGCGTCTCATCAATCCTCCGTTTATTCGTAAGAAGATCAGTCTTCTGCCTGTCAATCATTGTTGTATGATCGTAAGTACAAGAACGTATAGCATCGTAAATTTCAATAGTAGAACGAGGACCATTCATGATATTGAAATCGGTACCCTTCCAATCCTCCTCGATAATATCACGAATAAACTTTTCCCTGAGAATTCCTTCACGATCGGTGATATCGTGATCATCTGGTATATAAGGTTGTACTGGCGGTCCGTAAATATCCGAATCTTTTGTAGAATCGAGAATATCCGAATCTTTTGTAGAATCGAGAATATCCGAATCTTTTGTAGAATCGAGAATATCCGAATCTTTTGTAGAATCGAGAATATCCGAATCTTTTGTAGAATCGAGAATATCCGAATCTTTTGTAGAATCGAGAATATCCGAATCTTTTGTAGAATCGAGAATATCTGAATCTTTTGTCAAATTGAGAATATCTGAATCTTTTGTCAAATTGAGAATATCAAAATCTTTTGTCAAATTGAGAATATCAAAATCTTTTGTAGAATTGAGATAACTATATGATAAGAGATCGTATCTGTAACGTTTGTTCATTTTCCGAAGTAGTCCCAAATAAGGTTCCATCACAGCTGCAAATATAGAATCTTTTTGTTGTTCATAGGGAATGAATTGTTCTTCATAGCACGTACATTGCTTACTTACTCCATTTCTCCAGTTCTGTGGGTTTATCCTAGACCATATCTCTGGGGATATGTTGTACCGGTCAAAACATCTCAACCATTGTTTCCAGTCATTCTCCTTCAGATCTTGTGGTTTCTCGTGATCCAATATTCTTTGTATATCTAATAATTCTTGGATCTTCTTCTTGATCAAGGGATATGATGTTTGGGCTCGGGATTTGAATAAATACTTTGAATAGGACCTGTTCATTGCCCTTATCTGCCATATCTTGTGAAATACATATGCTTGGGACATTGAGAACATGTTTCGATCAGGATTAATTTCAAAATCTTGTATTTTTTCGTTGATCAAATAGTAGTTGGTAATTTTACCTCTATTTATTCTTGAAATATCATTATTAATAATGAATATTTGTCCGTAAATTGTGGCTATATTCCCCGTGGATCGGATCCAAGCGGATCGAATCCAAAATTTGATATTTGACTCGAGGAAATGAATAAAACTTGGTAAAAGATATCGGTCCATTCTTTTGAGAAAAAGTTTCATTAATTTCATTGAATAGAACCTTTTTCGAATTAATTGGACACTTTTCTTTCGAAATCGACCAGGTATTCGCCGAATCTGAACCAATCGTTTTTTTAATGTTGATCCCAAACTCCCCTTCGATCCATTATTACTCTCTGAATCCACCAGAGACATTCCAGTTATAGGAGCGCTATTTATGATCGCGATAGATTTTATCCGCTCCTTCATTGTGGTCATCCGATCATCTGGATCTTTCACATTAATTGTTCGGGTTTCATATCCAAATGGATCATTCATTTCTGATGAATCATTTGCACTATCCATAGGGGTAGTCTCACTCAGTAATTTATTTTGTATCCGGTCATTCAGTTCACTTTTGTCTATATATCTAACTCGTGGAACGCGTCTTATTCCTGTAGATCCCATCAATCGTCTCTTCAATTTTTTGAAAAGAATCAATCCTTTTCTCAATTTTTGAAAGATGATCAACCCTCTCTTCAATTTTTTGAAGATCAATTCTTTGAAGATAGGTTGAAAAAATTCCGAAAAAGGTCCTAGCTGTGGGATTGGATCACCAAAAGGTATGTCAGTTTCAAATCCAAGGGTCGTTAAATAGCTCCAACGCAATTTTTTCTCGAATTGGAGTTCGGGGCTATGCCAAGGCTTCAAACGAAAAGGAAATAGAAGCTTTATCTGCATACCATTTCTTTTCCATTTGTCTGGGAATTCTGTTTCAGAATATTCGGTACCATCAGGAGCGCATTTGATATGCACTTCTCTCCTCATTTGTTCCCAATCTTTTGGAAATTCGGAGCCTTGAAATAATAATATACGACCAATATTTTTGGCTATTATAAGTGATGGTAATATTATACTTTTTCTAAGATTTGATTGAGCCACTAAAAATAAACCTCTTAAATAGTTCAATTCCGGCCACATTGTACATAAGGACTCAGCGAGTGTCGGACTGTGGGGGACCGGCTCCGATTCTTCTTCGTATCTCTGGATTTGCTCCCTAATTTCTTTAGGGATTCGTTCCATATTCACTCTATCAGAATCGGACGTGTCGTAATGATCTTTAGGATAAGTGGGTATTTCCTTTCTTACCAAAAAGAAAAAGGAATGTACATTCGGTTGCATCCTCTTCCATATCATAATTTTACGTCTTTGAGCACGTATGGATCCTTTGATTAAGTTCCGACGATAATCTGATTCGACAAAATAACGTTTCATAACTATTTCTCTGTCCCCAATATCAAAAGTCAGTGTACTTCTGACCTTTCTTGCACGAATGCTATTCGTTGTGATTGGAGTTGTGTCTACATCATCAGATTCATCCATCGTAACATTAGATGACCATCGAGGCACATGTTTCTGAATCTCTTTCATTTGGAGAGGTTCATTCAATAGTATTTCCCTGTAAAGGGTAAGAAAATCTTTCGTTTGCGTTGAATCATCCGTAGATACATTCCCACGAAAATTTCGTAGTATTGTCCACTCATGTTGCGCCAAAGACTCGAAAATAAAAATCTGTTCTGAAGTCACTTTCTGTTCCGTATTCGTAGTAAAAAGATCAAGAATCAATTCCCATTTTATGGTACCTGTGGGCGAAACGTTTCTACCGTCGATTTGGTTGTAAATATTCACCAAATAGTTTGTGTAGATCCGTTCATTACATGAAGCTATTTCCGGTACGATATCTATATAGGCTACTCGAAAGGCTATTTCCAACCACAGAAAATGTATCAACGAATCATCATCTTTTGCATAGATCTCTTGGATCTGATCAGAAGTCATTTCCAACGAATCTTTTGGATAGATCAGGTTACCAAAAGAAGAATCTATATTTGAAGAATCTATATTTGACAAAGACTCTTCAAATATCTTGAAGAATCGTATATTTGACAAAGACTCTTCAAATATCTTCTTCCTTGCTTGATTTGCAATTATTCGTTCTGCTAATAGATAGAGCCGTTTCGAAATAGGTTCAACTTTTCCTCTTTCCGATGATTTAGTGATCGGAACAAGCGAACGAACAGTATCTGTAGGTAAGGGTTCCCAGGGTAGTCGAAAGCTTTCGTGTTCCAATTCCTGCCAACGATGAGATATATGGTACCCATACCCAAATTGATCATTTTGGTATCCCTCTTTACAGTCTTTCATAGATACCTCTACAAAATCCGAAAGATTAGAAATGATCGAATCGTTCAGCATTCGGGGGGACTCGAGTTGGTTTATTGTTCCACGGAATGCCCCATTAAGGAATGGATCATACATTTCAATAAAAGAATCTCCCTGAGAATTGGAGAATTCCACTCTCCTTTCGATAACATTTTCAGCAGGAGATCCATTGCTTAGAGCTTTCACTCGATCCGAAAATTCATTCCCTAAAAAATCTCTTCTTCTTTTCATGGTATGGATCCATCTATGATAAGGATCCTCAGATGAGCAAGAAGTATCTAAAAGATCTCTATATTTTCCGAGCTTTTCCCCAAGGACCAATACACTAGGTAAAAACGTAAAAGAGATTCTTTGTTTTCCATCACTCGAATATGTGCCAAAAAAATATTGAGATACTTCGGTCCTCACAGGACCTAGGCGAGTAAATGGGCTATTCCCGATATATCGTATCGGCCGATAAGCTCTATTATGATCAAAGAACATAATGGGCCATGGTTGCTTGAACCATGATAATGGTTCTTCTTTCGGAAGTCCTTTCAATTTTTTCGGATCTATAGCCATAGCCGCAAAGCTGTCATTTTCATCTATAGCCATAGCCACATCTTTATCTCTGTCATTTTCATCTATAGCCATAGCCACATCTTTATCTCTAGCCATAGCCACAGAGCGGTCATCTTCATCTCTAACCATAGCCACAAAGCTGTCATCTTCATCTCTAGCCATAACCACAGAACGGTCATCTTCATCTATAGCCATAGTAACAGAGCGGTCATCTTCATCTCTAGCCATAACCACAGAGCCGTCATCTTTGTCACCGATGTCATCATTTTTGCTTTTAAGAAAAAGTAATGGGGCCCTACCTAAATAGAATGAACAATAAGAAAGAAGAAGTAGACTAAAGGTCCGATGGATATAACGTCTTAATCTAGTATAATCAATAGGTGAATTACGTTCTATACGGAAAGAGACCAATTTTGTCAAAATGATGAATAGAATATTACCACCCAACCAACCGCAAAAACCACTTATAATAAACGATATATTATTGCTGTAACGAAAAAGAAAGAGGTTCACTAGTCTTGTTAATACGGGATTTGCTAAAAGAATGGGATTAAACAATTGAAGAATTAGACCACCCATAAATAGACTTAGAATTTTTGGATTGTTGATCGAATTCATGGGGTGCGGAGATTCAGAACTTGAAGGTTCTTTGTTAATTTGATTAAAACGAAAGAACATATATGGTACGACTAATAAAGTTATTGCGTGAGGTTTCCACAACGCTGCATAGATGGGCGAATAGTACATGGACAAAAAGACTATTAATTGTCCCGTAATAGAACCACTTATAGCTATAATACCATAGATAGGTTCTCCCAAAAAGAAAGATCTCATCGAATAGATTTTAGAGGGACCAAAAGGCAATGTAGCGAGAAATCCATAATATAGCCCAAATAAAATGATCGGACCTGAGACTTCTACCCATGATGATAATGGATCCCATAGTAGACCAAGTACTCTTATCATATCGAAACTCCTTGTTGATTGAAAATTAAGAATGAGAAACAGGAATAGAATTAATAGATCTGGTATCCCCCATATATATATGGGAGATACAGATAGGAATAGTCATCATTTTATACATCCATAAATTCGATTTAACAGAATAGATTCCAATATCTAACATATAGAAGATTTATAATATATATTATAACATAACATCTGGATATATGCATATGCTATTAATAAATATATTCTCTGTTAGCTTATCTAGGAGTACTGGTATAGAACTCGTTGTTCTTTCTGACCAGGGTGGTCCTATCCAAGTTATCTAAATTTTCGTTACGTCGTAGAGGGCGGGTAACCAATTCAAGTACATCTCTTGCATTGGCAAATCCATGAATCTGGGCAAAAGTAAATTCAACTGACCATTTAGTATCAATTCCTCTCGCCCCTAACGGGTTAGCATGAGCCATTCCGGTGATGGCTAAGTCGGGTTGTAGCTCGCGCATACGTCGTATCTGATTCGAATTGTCTGGTTTCTCCACAATTCGTGGTATTGGTATACACATTTTTATACATGTATCTTTTAAAAGTGCTAATTCAGCAGCTTGATACCGTTTATCCATATATGGAATACCAATTTCATAAACGATCATACCACATCTGATTAAGAATCTTGCTAGAGATATTTCTAGCAAATTATCTCCCATGAAAAAGACAGATTTTCCGCGTACCAAATCAAGATAATCTTTTAAACTCTCCCATATCCGTTCCTCTCTTTCCTCCAGATTCTGGGTCTCAATACCAAATAAAGGACAAATCCTTTCGATCCAAGCACGCGTTCCGTCCGGACCAATAGGAAAAGGAGCTACGATTAATTCACATTTTTTTCGTCTTATCAAAGTTGTTGCTGTACGACCCAGAAAGGGGTTAACGCCACAAACATAAACTCCATCACCCAGTGATGGAAGATCGGCATATCTCTGAGCGGGCAACCAACCTGATACCTTGATGAATTGGCGTCTTAATTCTGTATCAAGTTGAGAGACCAAATTCGAGGGTAAAGACCCAAAAATAACTAAGGGAGGATGATTTGCATATTCCACCAATTTCTTTTCCTTCAGAAGAGGAAAAGGGAATAATTTTGTTTTTGTTATAGTTTCTTTTGATTCACCAATGGGGAATTCTTGTTCTGGACAACGATGTGCCATTACAGCTAACACAGTATCTTCCCCCTGAGTAAAAGCATAATCCAATCCATTTGCTCTTGCCACTAGAATTGGTATTCCAATTTCATATTCCAATTTGGGTGCCATACCTTCCAAATCCATTTTGATTATTTCTGTAGTACAAGTGCCTATCCATATGATCACGCTGGGGTCTCTATCTTTTCTTATCCGAATACAAAGCGTTTTCAATTCCTCATAATCGTTCAAATGGGCCGAGATATCTCCTTCTTCTAATTCCGCCATTGCATAGCGGGGTTCTGCAAAAATCATAACTCCAAGTGCATTTTGGAGAAAATAACCACATGTTTTTGTGCCCACTACCAAAAAGAAACTGTCTTCAATCTTTTGATACAACCAGGATACACAGCTAATAGGACAAAAAGTATGATAATTACCCGTTTCACATTCAAAAGTGATAGTTTCATCAATTTTGGCCGACATAATAGGAAGGGGAAGAATAAATGGCTGAGGATAAATAAGGAAAAGAAATAATGAATAAAAAGAATAATAAAAAGAAAGAATCAAATTTACAACGAATTGTGGATAAATTGTTGATTCTAAATCCTCGTAAACCCAAGTAAATTTTCCTGATTCTTTTTTTTCTGTCCCCCACCACCAATGGGATTTAGATAAAGATCAGAGAGTAAACTGAATAATTCCCGATCTGGAATCTCTTTTGGAACAATACCTTCTGGTTGGGACAATATTTGATCTGCTATGTCTAGATAATATTGACACACATAGTTAAGGGATGGTTCAAATCCAACCATTTCAAATAAGGTTTTACCCTTGACTCTGGAAACTCGGATATCCTCGATAATAGGTAATACTTCTATTACGGGCATTGGACAGGCTTCTACATATTTATTGATAAGATCTCTTCTAGATGTACGATTTCCAACCAAGCCTGCTAATCGGAGTGGATGTGTACGAGCTTTTTCCCTTATAGAGGCAGTAATACGATTAGCTGCAAATAATGCATCGAATCCATTATCTGTAATTATTACACAATAATCTGCATAGTTCAATGGAGCGGCAAAACCTCCACAGACCACGTCACCTAATACATCGAATAATATAATATCATATTCGTAAAATGCATTTAATTCTTTTAACAACTTTACAGTTTCTCCCACCACATATCCTCCACATCCGGCTCCTGCGGGTGGACCCCCTGCTTCCACACAATCAACCCCTCCATAACCCTTGTGAATTACATCTTCGGGCCAAATATCCTCATAATGATAATCCTTGGATTGTAAAGTATCTATAATTGTAGGTATTAGAAATCCCGTAAGAGTAAAAGTACTATCGTGTTTGGGATCACACCCAATCTGTAACACTTTTTGACCACGTCTCGCT